AGAAAAGGACTAATTTTTTAGCAATTATATCTTGACAAGATACCGTTATATTTTAACTAACTTTTCTATAAAAATTAATAAAGAGAATTATTCTTTTTCATTAACTTTCAAAGTTAAAGCTTTCAAATAAGCTAATTAATTAAATTTTGAATTCATTGTTAGGTCCTTTCGTACTGTAACAAAGTTTACTTTGAGGATAGAATCCAACCTGGCTTACGCCGGTCTTAACTCAGATCATGTAAGATTTTAATGGTCGAACAGACCAAATTTTAAAAAAAGTTTTTGCTCCTTTAATTAACCTTAATCCAACATCGAGGTCGCAACTCCTTCTGGCGATTAGTGCTCTTAAGAAAAATAACGCTGTTATCCCTAAGGTAGCTTATTCTTTTAATCATTTACCGGTTCGTAATTTTTTCTTCACCCATAAGTGTTTTTTAAAAAAACTAGTTTTTTTTATAGCTCAACTATCCCAGTTAAATTAATATTTTCTTAAGAATAGGAGAATTTTTTTAAATCCTTTCTTAAAAGTATTTAATAAAGCTCTATAGGGTCTTCTCGTCCATCAAATAAATTTAAGCCTTTTGACTTAAAAGTTAAATTCAATAATTAGCATTTGAAACAGGTTTCTCCTCGTTAAACCTTTCATTCCATCTCCCAATTAAAGAGCAATTTATTATGCTACCTTTGCGCAACTACTTGCGGCTATTTAATTATCATTGAGCAGGCCCTACCTCCAATACAAGCTGGAGGAAATGTTTTTGGTAAACAGTCGGAAGATTTATTTGCCGAGTTCTTTAAAAGCTTTTATCTTATTTACTTATTCTATCATAATTTTTTTTAAAATTTAGTTATTTAAAATATATTAATAAAATATTTAAAGAGTTAAAAAATATTTATTTATTAAATTTTTTCTATTAAGTTTTTGATTTGGGTACTATTATTCCTAGTTTTTTATGTTGTTTTTTAACTCTAATCTATTTTTTAATTAAGCTTATCCCTAATTAAATAACACTAATTTTATAATTTTCTTTTTTATTTCAGAGTTACAAAACTAGTTTAAATTAAATTTATTTCTTAATAAACTAGATATCTCTTAAATTGAAATGATTTTTTCAACTAACTGTATTTTCTATTTCTTACTGCAATAAGAAACTACATTTAATAAAGCTAGATCTTTAAGTTTCGAGAATCCATTTTTTAAAATTTTGAATTTGATAAACACTGATACACAAGGTACATAAATTTAATATTACTTTTTAATTTTTGATTACTCCCTTACGGTACTAAAAGAAAATTATTTTTTAAAGAATTACTTTAACTTATAAAGTTTAAATCACTTTTCATATTAAAATGCATTAATTTAAATTAGTCTGAATCGACAGACATCTTTTCAGTGTAAATGAATTGCTTCCAAAAGCTTTAATTTAAATGTTCATAATTTGATAACAAATATCTTTATATTTTCAATATAATGCTTTTTTTAAGCTAAGTGAACTAAAACAAATAATATTTATTATACCTTTTATATGCAAAATAAATGTTCTGTTTAAACTATTGTTCTTTTAAAGAAGATTTTGTATCTATGCATGGAGTATGAGTCCAATAGTTTATTTAACTTATCTTTAATTAGAATGGTTTTAATATACCATTTTTCTTTCTTTTTGACAAGTATACTACAACTACCATAGAAAGAAATATATAAATTATTAGAAGAATACTAAATTTAAATTCATTAATTATTGATAAAGCTCTTATTTTTATTTCATCATATTCATTTAATATAAATGAATAATTTTCTGTTTGATTATCATTAGTTATACCATAATATTCTGGGTTAAAAATAATTATAACCATTGAAAATGAAATAATAAAGGCTATAAAAATTTTTAAAATACCTCTGTACGTTTCGTCAGTGAAATTTACAATTACATACAAAAATGAAATGAGTAATCCACCTAATACTACAATGAACAATAAGTACGCGGGCCATCTTGAAATTGAAATGGATGAAATCAGACATGTATAAAATATTGTTTGAATAATTAAAATTAATCCAATTATAATTGGATGTTTTGTAAAAAAATTAAGAATTGTTAAAGATAAAATTAGTGTAATTAAAGGCTTTATTATTTCAGTGAGTAATTTATATAAAATGACAATTTTGGAGATTGTTAAAAAGATTTATTTTCTTCTCGCTGATTTACCTAATATATTTTAGTATTACAGAAAAGGGGACAAAAAGAAAGTAATGAATATTTCTTTAGCTTACAAGACTAATGTTTTTTTTTTATGAAACTAAAAAGGCTAAATTAAATGCTTATTGATAAACACTCTAATTTTTCCTTTTATATTTGTATTTTCTTTATCAGTTATATTATTTCTTTTACAAATAGATAATTTTATAAACTGTTTACTTTTTTTAGAGTTAATAGTGGTTAACAACTATGCTATTTTGTTTTTTGTCTTTGGAATAGAATCGGTTTATATATTACTTTATTATTTGGTAATGACCGTTTGTGAAGGAGCTTTAGGTTTGACTTTAATTGTTTCAATTGTTCGAACCTTTAGGTCCATTAGATTTAAATCTGTAAATTTGTCCTTATGTTAAAAGCCCTTTTTTTCTTTAAGCTTGTAAAAGCTCTTGATGGTATATTTTCATGTTTACTTCTTTTTTTGTTTTATCCTAAAGAATATTGAATGTTTTTAATTCTTTTTATTGGATATATTTTTTATATTTATTTTCTATGTAAGAAAGAATGTTAAAGTTTATTTTTCTTTTAGTTTTTGTTTCTTTATATAGATTTTTATACTTTAATTGATGAAATAAAGTTTGCTTTTTGTTTTGTCTTTTTTTTTTAATAAGTTTTACTTCTTGCTGAAGTGGATTCTCCACTTGTATCTCAATATCATTTTGTATTGATAACTTATCTTATATGATAATTTTACTGTCTGTTTGAGTTGGAGTACTTTCTATAATATCAAGTAAATCCGTTATTTACTCTAATTACAGAAATGAGTTTTTTTTAAACTTAATTTTTCTTTTGTTATCTTTATTTTTTACTTTTTGTTGTTTTAATTTTTTTATATTTTTTTTTTTTTTTGAATGTAGTCTTATTCCTACTTTATTTTTAATTTTAGGATGAGGTTATAAAATTGAGCGTATTCAATCTGGATTTTATTTTCTTTTTTATACTGTTTTTGGATCTATTCCGATATTTATATGTATTTTTTATCATTTTTTAATATTTAATAATATATTTTTTGAGTATATAATATTTTATCAAAATTTTTTTTTTTTCTTTTCTTTAGTGTTTGGTTTTCTTGTAAAAATGCCTATATTTTTAGTTCACTCTTGATTACCTAAAGCTCATGTTGAAGCTCCTGTTTCTGGATCTATAATTTTAGCGGGAGTTCTTTTGAAATTAGGAGGGTATGGTTTATTAAAATTTTGTAAATCTATTGCTTCTATTTTAGCGGACATGGGTTATTTTTTTATTTGCATTAGATTGGTGGGAGGTGTTATTTCTAGGTTTATCTGTATTCGTCAAACAGATTTAAAATCTTTAATTGCTTATTCTTCTATTTCTCATATAAGTTTGGTTATTGTGGGAATTTTATGTCAAAATACCTGAGGACTTTATTCTTCTATTTTTATAATGGTTGCTCATGGTCTTTGTTCCTCTGCTTTATTTTTTTTAACAAATTTAAATTATGAACGTTCGGGATCCCGAAGAATTTATTTGAATAAAGGTTTAATAAATGTTTTACCAAATATAAGAATGTGATGATTTTTATTTATCTGTTGTAATATATCTTGCCCTCCTTCTTTAAATTTTTTAAGAGAAGTTGGTTTAATTAATTCTATTTTATGTTGATCTTTATGAAGAATAGTTTTTGTAGGATTAATTTCTTTTTTAGGAGCTTGTTATAGTTTATATCTTTTTTCTTTTACTCAACATGGAAGTTTTTATAGAGTTTTAAATTGTTTTTATAGTTGTTTTGTTTCTGATTTTTTAGTAGTCTTTCTTCATTGAATTCCTCTAAATCTTATATTTTTTTGTATAAACATGTTTTGTTAAATAGTCTTATTAGTTTATAAAAAAAATTTTGATTTGTGACATCAAAGAAATTCTTTGAATATAAGGCCATTTTTTCTTTTAGTCATTTAAGTTTATATCTCTTTTTTATATCTTTTGTTTTTTTTTTTTTTGGTTTAAGGTTTTTTATAAATAGATTAGAATATTTAATTGAATGAGAATTATTTTCATTAAATTCTTTGTCTATTATATATCCTATTTTTTTAGATAATAAATGTTTTATTTTTTTAGGAACTGTTTTTTTAATTTCAAGTATAGTTATTTTGTATTCTAGTTCTTATATAGAAGAGGAGGAAAATAAGTTGCGTTTTTTTATTTTGGTTTTTCTTTTTGTAATTTCTATATTTTTTTTGATTGTGAGTCCTTGTTTAGTATCTATTCTTTTAGGATGAGATGGATTAGGAGTTACCTCTTATTGTTTAGTTATTTTTTATCAAAATCAAAAGTCTTCAAATTCTGGAATAATTACAGCTTTAACTAATCGATTAGGTGATGTACTAATTTTGTTAGGTGTAGGTTTAATAAGAAATATTGGTTCTTGAAGGTTTATATTTATTTACTTTAATCAAAATTGATGAATAAAAGATCTATTCGTTAGACTAATTTGTTTTGCTGCTATAACAAAAAGAGCTCAAGTTCCTTTTTCTTCTTGACTACCTGCAGCTATAGCTGCTCCTACTCCAGTATCTTCTTTAGTACATTCTTCAACTCTAGTAACTGCTGGGATTTATTTGTTAATTCGATTTTTTAATTTATTTTCTAATAACTATTCTTTATGTTTCATTTTAAGACTTTTGGGAAGTTGTACAATATTCATATCAGGTTTATCTGCTAGTATTCAATTTGATATAAAAAAAATCATTGCTTTATCAACTCTTAGGCAACTAGGAATCATGTTTACTTCTTTATCTTTAGGTATACCGGATTTATGTTTTTTTCATTTATTAACTCATGCTATATTTAAATCATTACTTTTTATATGTGCAGGTAGATTTATTCACTCTAATTCTTGTAATCAAGATATTCGTTTATTTGGGAATCCAAAAAAGTCTTTTTGTTTAACTTTAGTTTATTTCAATACTTCCAATCTAGCTTTGTGTGGAATGCCTTTTTTAACCGGTTTTTATTCAAAAGATTTAATTTTAGAACTTGTGTGTTTTAATAGATACAACTGGTTAATTTTTTTTCTTTTTTTTTTTTCTACTGGTTTAACAGTATGTTATAGAATTCGTTTGGCTTATATTTCTATTAATTCAAATTTTAATTATATTTCCAATGTAATTAAGTTAAAAGATAATTCTTTTGAAATACTCACTAGAATAAGAGTTATATTTATATTTTCTATTTTCTTTGGAAAACTTGGGTCTGAATTGTTCTTAAATTTACCTATTAATTATATTGTTTTACCATTGTATTTAAAGATATTAGTTATTTTGGTTTGTGGAATTGGAGCTTTTTTAGGATTTAAAATTAGGACTTTTTTTTATATAAATAAATTTAATGTATATTTCGAATGATTAAATGAAATATGATTTTTATCTTTTATTTCTCCTAATTTTTTTAAAAGCAATGTACTTATATCAAGAAATTTCCTTTCTAAAATTAGTTCTTCAGGATGAATTGAAGAATTTTTCGGAAAGAATCCTTTAATTTTAATTTCTGATTATTTTTTAAGTGTTAACTTTTCCATAATAAAAATTAAGTTTGGATTTTCTATAATGTTTTTAAGAATTCTGGTTATATTTTATATTTTTTAATAGTGTGGCTGATTTAAGCAATAAATTGTAAATTTATTTAAGAGAATAAAATTTCTCCGCTATTAATGATCTAATAGTTAAAAAATAACATAAAATTGCAAGTTTTAAATTTAACTAAGTTATTAGATTTATATACTTAGTAAATAATTTTTTAACAACTATAAAAGAAATATATTTTTTTAATTTTTTATTTATTTTTAGAATTTTGTTAGGGGTATGTTCTTCTAGTTTTATTGGAATTTGATTTTCTATGGAGTTTGGTTTAATAATTTTTATTCCTATTTTAATTGGAGAAAAATCTTTTCAAGAGATTGAATGTTGTATGAAATACTTTTTAATTCAATCTTTTAGATCAGTTTTATATTTATACTCTTGTATTATTAGATTTAATTATTATTGTTATTATGAGGATTTTAATTTTATTTTTTGAATTTTATTGATTAGGATTTTAATTAAGCTTGGTGCAGCTCCCCTTCATTTTTGATTTCCTTCGATTTGTTCAGGAATTAGATGAAAGAATTTTTTTTTAATTTCGGTTTTACAAAAAATCATTCCCCTATATTTATTATTAAGGATAAGGGTCAGAAATTTAACTATAATTTTTATATCTTTCATAAGTTTAATATTTGGATCCTTAGGTTCTTTAAACCAATTAAATTTGAAAAAATTGTTAGCTTATTCTTCAATTTCTCATTTAGCATGGCTAATAATATCTATAAAAATAAGATGATTAACATTTATGTGTTATTTTTTATTCTATTCTTTAATTATAAGAGAAGTAACTTTTTTTTTAAAATTTATAAATATTGAATGATTAATAGAAATAAACCTAAAGGGAGTATCTTCTCCTTTATTTTTAATTATAGCTTTTAAATTTTTTTCGTTAGCTGGATTACCTCCTTTTTTAGGATTTTATCCAAAATCTTCCGTAATTTATATAATAATAAAAAATAATTTAATTTGATATTCAATCATTATAATAATTATAGGTTTATTTTCAGTTTTTGTTTATACTCGTATAATTTTAAGTTTTTTATTAATATCTTTCAATTCTCTAAAAGTTTTAAAAATAGAATTTTGAATTATAAATTTTAATCTTTTAGTATTTTTATTTTCTGAAATTTTTATTATTATAATGATATTTATATTTTTTGGAATCTGAATTTTTTTCTAAAAAAATATAAAAAAATTGTTTTTACTCTGATATTTTCAAACACTTATTTTTTTATTTAATAAAGTTTAATATTTTAATTTTTTTTTATATATATATTGGATCAATCAATTAAATTGATTGATTTTTTTCAAAAAAAAAAATATTAAAATAAAAAATATAAAATATAAAATATATAATAGGATAAGGATTATAACAATATAATATATATATATCTATAATATATGATTATAAATACTTATTTATATATATAAATAATTTTATTAATATATACAATATATATCTATATAAGTTTTTTATATATATATAAAAAACTTTTAAAAAAAAAAAAAAAAAAAAAATATATTATTTATTTTGAATGTACTAACAAGCCTAATTAAAGAGGGCTTGACCTTTCATTTGGAAAATGAATATACTATATACTATTTGTACTAATTTTTTTTTAATCATTCTTTAAAAAAATAATCAGGTTTGATTATAATTCAAAAATACAGAATTCCTAAAATTTGACCTACAACAACATAGGGTTCCTCTACAGGTCTAGCTCCAACTCATGTTAAAAGAAAAAATGATGAAACTATAATTCAAAATATATATTTTTTATTTTCATTAAACTGCGAACCTCGATAATCTTCATCTGAATTAAAAGGAAGTAAAATTAAGATTAAGATTGATCCAAGAAGAGCAATTACACCTCCTATTTTATTAGGAATTGACCGGAGAATAGCATAAGCAAATAAAAAGTATCATTCAGGTTTAATATGAGGGGGTGTAACTATTGGGTTGGCTGGAATAAAATTGTCTGGGTCTCCTAGTAAATTAGGAGAAAAAGCTACTAGTAAAATTAAAATGAAATATATTACTAAAAATCCTAAAAGATCTTTTAATCTAAAATAAGGATGAAATGGTGATATTTCATATTTTCTTGCAGTTCCGACTGGATTAAATGATCCTTGTTCATGAAGATAAACAAGATGAACAAAAACTAATCCTAAAATTAGAAAAGGAATAATAAAATGAAATACAAAAAATCGATTTAGAGTTGCATTTGAAATTGAGAATCCTCCTCAAACTCATTCTACTAAGTAAGAACCTAAATAAGGAATTGCTGATAATAAATTTGTAATAACGGTAGCTCCTCAAAATGATATTTGCCCCCATGGTAAAACGTATCCTATAAAAGCAGCTGCTATTACTATTAGTAGAATAATTACCCCTACAAATCAAGTTTTTTTTATTCGAAAGGATTCAAAATAAATACCTCGTCCAACATGAAGATATAAACATACAAAGAAAAACGAAGCTCCATTAGCGTGAATTGTTCGTATAAATCAACCTATGTTGGTATCTCGACAGATGTGAATCACGGTTTCGAATGCAATGTTAATATTCGGTGTATAATGTATGGCTAGAAAAACTCCTGTTAAGATTTGCATAATTAAACATAATCCTAGGAGGGATCCAAAATTTCAAAAGTATGTAATCCTTGTGGGGGTTGGTAACTCCTTTATGGAAGATATAAATGTTTGAATAATTTTATCACCTTTGAAATTTTTAAATATCATTAGAAGGGTAAACTTTTGTTTACATGCGCTATTATATCAAAATACTCCTTTTATCAGGCACCTCCTAGCTATATCTAATAGATTTTAACTATTCTCTCAAAATTCAAATTTTTATGTATTGGTATACTAAGATATAGAATTATTTATTAATAAAAAAAGGTCAATAGAAACCCTGTGTTTCTATATTACAGTGAAAGCGTAATGTTATAATAAATTAACTATATTGACTAATTGGAACTTTTAAATTCATTGATATTATTAACAGTAATACGCCTCTATTTTGGCTTCAATTAAATTTAATTAAATTTAATTGGATCAATCAAATGTTCCTTCTCATCATTCGTAAAAGATTCCAATAATAAGAATTATAATAAATATAATAATTGTAATTAATCATAAAATTAGATTGGAAAAGTTTTTGTTAACCACTATTGGTAAAATAAGTGCAATTTCTGCATCAAAAATTAAAAAAATAATTGCTATTAAATAAAATCGAATAGTTAGTTTGGAATTTGTTTTTATTATTGGATCAAATCCACATTCAAATGGAGAAAATTTATCTCTATCTCTTTCTTCCCATTTTGTAATAAGGTTAGAGATTATTATTAAAAGAGGAGGAATTGTTAAACAGATTATGGTTAAATAAATGTAAGACATTTCTTTTTATGTTCCTCATCAATAGAGAAATAAATATAAAAATAATCATACTACATCTACAAAATGTCAATATCATGCAGATGCTTCGAATCCAAAAAAGTGAATAGATGAAAAATGTTTTATTAAAATTCGTATAAGTGAAACAAAAATAAAAATTGATCCAATAATTACATGAAGTCCATGAAATCCTGTGGCCATGAAAAATGTAGATCCATATACTGAATCAGCGATAGAAAATGGGGATATTATATATTCAATTACTTGTATGAAGGTGAAGTATATTCCTAAAACTAATGTTAATATTAGAGCTACGGAAGTTTTTTTTTTATTTCCCAATATAATTGTTTGATGAGACCATGTAATAGTAACTCCGGATGATAATAGAAGTACTGTATTTAAAAGTGGAATTCCTATTGGAGAGAATGCAGAAATTCCTTGACAAGGTCATTCTCCTCCAATATTAATATCAGGAGATAATCTAGAGTGGAAAAATGCTCAAAAAAATGATAAAAAAAAAAAAACTTCCGAAACAATAAATAGAATTATTCCAATTTCCAAGCCTGTTATTACTTCTTTTGTATGTTCTCCTTCTAATAATGACTCTCGTGTAATATCTCGTCACCATTGAAATTTAATGAGAATAATAGAAATAAAAGATACAATAACTGGTATTAAAGATCTTCCCCATATTCAATCTGCTGATCTAAAAACTAGAATAAATACGGATGTTGCTGCCTTAAATGGTCAGGGACTAAGACTTACTAAATGGTATGGATGAAAATTTTTTCCGGACAAGCGGAAATTTCTTATTGTTACATTTTTCATTTATCAAGTATAAAATTATTTTATATAGTTAAGTTCTAAGCCTAATGCATTATTTCTGCCAACTTGATATAAAATAATTTAAATTAAAAAAAAAAAATTAAAAATTTTGCTCTATTATAACATAGGATTTCATAATATTGAAGAATTCTTTAAAGGGAACAAATTCAATAATAATAGGTATAAACGAGTGTCCTACTCCACAAATTTCGGAACACTGTCCATACACTGATCCTGGGGCAAAGTTAAATAAAGTAGCTCAATTAAGTCGGCCTGGAACGGCATCAACTTTAATCCCTAAACCTGGCATCGAAAAAGAATGAATTACATCGTTTGATGTCACTAAAACACGAGTTTCAGTACAAAATGGAAGAATTCCTCGAACGTCAGTTTCTAAAAGACGTCATCCTGCTATAAAACTGTTCTGATGTCCCATAATGTCTTGGTCTTTTAATATATATGAAGAAATTATAAAATTATTAAAATCACCATATTCATAAATTCAATATCATTGAGCTCCAAATACTTTTAAAGTTAACCTAGGAGATACTCTAAGGTCTATTAAATAAAGATATTCCAATGAAGGGTAGGCAATAAGAAGTAAAATTATTACAGGAACAAAAGTTCAAATAAGTTCCAAAGTTCGTCTAGAAAGAAGTCTAGTATTAGTAAATTTAGAAACAATTTTTATTAATAGAAAACCAAAAATTACTGTTATAATTCCTGTTAAAAACACTATTGTATAATTATGAAAATGCCCAAGAAGCATTATATTTAAGTTTTTAAATTCTTCGAAAGGTGGGAAGTATGCAGGTAAGAAGTGATTTCCATCATATGAAGTAAAAAAATCGTTTACAAAATCTGGGAAATTATATATAACTTCATCAATAAATCTTAATTCGTCATCTGTTAAACAAAAAAAATCAAAGTCCGTACCTGCCATTTCTTGATTTACCGGGTTGTTATCTGGCATTCAATTTTGGTTTTCATCAAGTTGTTGATTTTGATCTTGAGGTTGTGGGACTTGAGGAGCTTGTGGTCCTTGAGGACCTTGAACACCTTGTGGACCTTGAATACCCTGAGGACCTTGAACTCCTTGAGGACCTTGGGCACCTTGTGGACCCTGAACACCTTGAGGATCCTGTGGAGCCTGATTTCCACCTCCTGGAACTCGTGGGTCAGCATCTGATAAAATAATATTATCTTCTATTTGTAAAACTTCTCCATTCCTTGGCATTTGATTTTGAGGAAGAAGGTCTTGTATATTTAGAGCAGCTTGCCGTTGAGATTCTCATTCTTCGATAAAAGAAGTCACATCATTAACTAGAGATTGAGCAAATGCTTTAACTTCTTCTATTATTGCAGTAAATGCGTTAAAAACTTCATTTATAATTGTATGTTCAACTTCTAATTGCATAGTATTATCAACATATTCTTCAGAAAATAAAAACTTTTTATCATATAATGGTAAAGAAAGTACGATTATCCAATTGTTTTAGTGTAAACAAACTACTTGGCCTTTCAAACCACTGTTCTAAAACTGAGAGGATTATTTTTTCTTTGCCTATCCTTTTTAAAAGTAAAACATATAAAGATATAAATAAATTTTTCTAGAAGAACCTTAAGATTACATTTACAATATCTATAATCTCAGGTGAATTGGAAAAAGTCGTTCTAATATTTGATAAATCAGTTCTAAATCCTACAGACTCTGGTAAAATATATCTTGACTGAGGCGTGGGTGAAACATGTGAAACGGTTGTGACTGATATAGATTCGGATAAATTTGTCGAAGAAATGGGTGAGAGAGATTCGATTGATATAGATTCGGCTAAAGTAGAATCGAATTCGGATAAACCATCTAGGTTTTTGGATGAGGTGGATGTTGAATGAGATGTCCTAGGAACGGACTCGGATAAAATATTTTTAGATTCATCTGAAGTAGAATTTGAATTTAATGTATTAGGCATAATTGTGGGAGAATTAGATGGACCAGCTACAGGATCCTGGGAATCTACTAAAGGTTCTTGTGTAGCAGGGATAGGTGACAAAGGTGCTGGTACACCAAAAATTATTTCTATCCACTCTGATTTTAAAAGATGTTTGTCAGGATTAAAAGTATAATTACCATTTTTAATAATGTCATTATTCTGAATGATTCACTCTTCAATCTTTTTCTTCACTTTTGAAGTTAAAGGAGTGTAATCTAAATATCCTTGTCGGACAGTATTTAATTCTAATAAATTATATGATGAATTGGAAACATTTTCTAGATTCGAAGAATTTTTAACTTGGGAATAATTCTGGGAATCTAGAAAACTTTGAAGATTTTCGACAGTAAGAGCATAAACTTTCTTTGATTTCAATAAAAAGAGATCCCCAAAATTGTGATCATTTTCTAGGTCGAAACTAGAAGCATTACTATATGCTATCTTTTTTTTTGTTTTCAAGACTTAAACAAGTTGTTTAATTTTAATTTTGAAGATTAATAGTTTTCTTTAACTTAAAATCTTTCAATAGAATCTTTTGATTCATAAGTGAATCTTAAATTCACTGCATATTTTCTGCCATATTGAATACGTTACTATTAATCTGATTCTAAAATTTAGTAATAATAAATTTAATGAAATTGGAAGTAGTTTTTTTCAGGTAAAGTATATAAGTTTATCATATCGAAATCGAGGAAGAGTTCCTCGAATTCAAATAATAGAGAAAGAAATTAATGATGATTTTAAGTAGAAAAAAAATGAGTAAAAATCTGCTCCTAAGAATATTACTGTTGTTATAATTCCCGCAAGTAAAATTATAGCATATTCTGTTATGAAAATTATAGCGAATCCAGGTCCTCTATATTCAACATTAAATCCTGATACTAACTCTGACTCACCTTCTCCAAAATCGAAGGGTGTTCGATTTAATTCAGCTAATATAACTATAATTCATATTAAAAAATTCGGAATTAAAAATATAAATCAAAGGTAGGTTTGATTTTCAGAAAATCTATAAAATCTCATTCTTTCATTTAATGTAAATATAGAAAGAATAATAAAAATTATAGTAACTTCATATGAAATAGTTTGTGCTACACATCGTATGGCTCCAATTAAAGCATAAGCAGAGTTTGATGATCATCCTTCTAATATAAGAATATAAACCCCTATTCCTAAGAGTCTTATATATGCCATTAATCCTAAATTAATTATATATATTGGTTTTATATATGGTACAATAACTCAAGTTAAAAGAGCAATTGACAGTCCTAATATGGGAGATAAAAAAAAAATTTTTTTTGAAGATTTTATAGGCAGATTTTTTTCTTTTGAATATAATTTTATAGCATCTGAAAATGGTTGGAGAATTCCTTCTAATCCTACTTTATTAGGACCAATTCGAATTTGAATCGAACCTAAGATTTTTCGTTCTATAAGTGTTAAAAATGCAACTGCAACCAAAATTATAATAATAAGGATTAAACTTGTTGCTAATGGGATAACAATTTTTATAAATTATAGCTTAAGAGCTTATTGAAATCTTTAGATTATCTTTATTTATATAATTTTTAAACTCGGATTTATTTAATCAAAATTAAAGTAAAAATTTAATAGTTTTATTTAACTTACAAGTTCATTTTTCTCCTACCGATTCTCCAGAATATAAGGCCGAAAGGACTCTAAAAACGTAGGATTGAATAATAGACACTGAAAATTCTAAAGTTATCAGAATAATTTGAGAAACAATTAGAATTATACATCACATAAGTGATAGGTGAGGCCCTTTTTCTCCTATAAGAGTTAGTAAAAGATGTCCTGAAATTATGTTTGCTGATAATCGAATAGCTAATGTTCCTGATCGAATAACGTTTCTAATTGTTTCAATACATACTATAAAAGGCATTAAAATAGCTGGAGTTCCATTAGGGACTATATGAGCAAACATTCTATTTGTAAAGTTTACTCATCCAAAAATTATAAATGAAATTCATAGAGAAATTGAAAAGGTTAATGTGAAAACTATATGTCTAGTAGCTGTAAAAATAAATGGAAATATTCCTAAAAGATTATTTATAAGAATTATTAGAAATAATGAAACAAACATATGATATCTTCCATACTTTTCTCCTTTTATAATGATTTTTAGCTCGTTTCTAATGAATAAAATTGCTTTTCAAAAAATTTTATAATACCGATTTAAACGCAATCAATACCCTACAGGTATAAAAGCAATTCCTAAAGTGGCTCTGGATCAATTTAAAGCTGTTCGTACACCTAGAAGAGTGGTTTGTGGATCAAATGTTGAAAATAAATCTATCAACATTTAAATCAGTATTTTCTTGTTTTTACTTTATAATTTAAATTATTTGTTTTTTTCTTGGGGGGATAACAAAAGTAAAGAAATGAAAAATAAATGTAAAAAACTAATATAAAGAAAAAAAATAAAGTTAATCAGGATATTGGGTTTATTTGCGGGATTATTCTCTAGAAGCATCTTCCGATACTTCTACTCTGTTACGACTTATCTCAAGTAACCTCGAGGTTGACGGGCGATTTGTACACCCTATGGATTAAATTCATCTCTGCTTTCTAATCTGAGATTACTTTTAAATTCTCTTTTTTGATAATCCTTTTAGAGATTTTAATTCATTCCATTAATGTCAATGAGTCTCATTTTTTCTTTCAATATTACTTCGCCTAGATCTGAATTTTTCTACTGTTTTTTAATTATTTAAAAAACTAGCTTTTATACTCGGATAATGTTATGTGAACTGAAAACGATGGTATAAAAGTTTAAATTGAAAGTAAGGTATTTTGGGTATTATCTTATTAAAAAAACAAGACTCTCTAATAAATTCTAGGGCCGCCACTTTCTTTGAGTTTGAAGGTGTAATTCTCTTAATACTCTGGATTTTATATATAAATCTATTACTAGGGTGTCTAATCCTATTGTTTTGGCAAGACTTTTTTAGGTTCATCATATAAAAGAATTTCTTCTATAAAAATTACTAAATTATACTTATAATTTTTTCTTTTTAATTCTTATATTTACGATTAACTAAATATATCCAAAATTAATCTTTTGCGTTTGTCGTGTAACCGCAGTTGCTGGCACGAAGCGTTAGCTAACACTGAAAAAAATTGCTCTAATATTAAAAATTAAAGAATATTCAATACTGGAAAAACTTTGTTTATGTCTTATTGAATCCATATAGCGCATTTTTTAAAAGATTTAACCTAACCAGAACTAAATAAATATTTAAAGAACATAAGCAATATTTAATTGCTATTGATCAGAGTTAGAAGCTCTAAAAAAATTTATATATTCTATTTTAAATAATATTTAAAAAATTGATACAACTTTGGTATCTCAGTATAACAATGATCAAATGTGGGGGTTTTATGCTTTCATTCTAAATTTGTTTGATTTGTATTACTATGAATAAGTGGTTGTCGTTGAGAGACTAGGGCTTCTCAGATAATAAAAAATAAAAATAGAGTAGCTAATGTACTCATAGATGATCCTAATGTAGAAACAGCGTTTCAAATAAAGAATACTCTTGGATAATCAGAGTATCGTCGAGGTATACCTGTTAATCCTAGAAAATGTTGTGGAAAAAAGGTTAGGTTTACTCCTAAAAATATTAAATTGAAATGAATTTTTAATATTAATTGATTTAAGCATACACCTGTAAATAGTGGAAATCAAAAGACCAATCCTGCTATAATTGCAAACATTGCCCCTATTGATAAAACATAGTGGAAATGAGCTACAACGTAGTAAGTATCATGCAGTATAGTATCAATTGAAGAGTTAGATAATATAACCCCTGTTAATCCTCCTATAGTAAACAGAAAAATGAAACCAATAATCCAAAGATTAACTGGTGTTACTATTTTATTTCTTCCATACATAGTTGCTAATCATCTAAAAATTTTAATACCGGTCGGTACGGCAATAATTATTGTAGCTGAAGTGAAGTATGCTCGTGTATCAACATCTATTCCTACTGTAAACATATGATGTGCTCATACAATAAATCCTAAAAATCCAATTGAAATTATGGCGTAGATTATTCCTACTGTTCCAAATGATTCCTTTTTTTTTCTATCTTCTATAACCATATGAGAAATTAGACCAAATCCCGGTAAGATTAAAATATAAACTTCTGGATGTCCAAAAAATCAAAATAGGTGTTGGTATAAAATTGGATCTCCTCCTCCCCTAGGGTCAAAAAAAGATGTATTTAAGTTCCGATCTGTTAGAAGTATTGTAATAGCACCTGCCAATACTGGTAGAGAAAGAAGGAGAAGAATAGCGGTAATAAAAACAGATCAAGGAAATAAAGAAACAATTTCTATAGATGTTTTTTTATTACGCATATGAATACATGTTGTAATAAAATTGACTGCTCCTAAGATAGATGAAATTCCTGCCAAGTGAAGAGAAAAAATAGTTAAATCAACTGAAATAGATGAATGGTAAAATGTTGATAATGGAGGATACACTGTTCACCCTGTTCCAGCCCCGTCTCCTATAGATATTCCTATTATTAAAAGAGCTAAGGAGGGAGGAAGAAGTCAAAATCTTATATTATTTAATCGGGGGAAAGCCATATCAGGAGCTCCTAATATTAATGGAACAAGTCAGTTCCCAAACCCTCCAATTAGAATGGGTATAACTGTGAAAAAGATTATTACGAATGCATGAGCTGTTACTACTGAATTATAGAATTGATCATCATCAATCAGAGGTTTAAAATTTCTTCGAAGAGTAATTCGAATTAATATTCTTAAAGACAATCCTAACATACCTGCTCATGCACCAAATAGAAAGTATAAGATTCCAATATCTTTATGATTTGTTGATAAAATTCACCGGTTTAT